AGGTGGGGAGAGAAGAGAGTTTCTTTTGGTAGTTTTATGAGTGATCGGTAAAAATTTTTGATGATGGATGTAAAATGATTGTTATAATTCTTCTGGAATTTCCTTGTGGTTTGTTTGAATGATTGGTAAAAATTTTTGGTGATGGATACAAAATGGTTGTTGCAATTTTTCTAGAGTTTCCCTATGGTTTGTTTGATTGATCGATAAAAATTTTTGATGATGGATACAAAATGATTGTTACAATTCCTCTAGAATCCTCACATGGTTTGTTTGATTGATCGGTAAAAATTTTTGGTGGTGGATGCAAAATGATTGTTACAATTCTTCTGGAATTTCTTTACGGTTTGTTGGTCGTTTGTTGATTTGTCGTTGGTAGGGGTATTTGAGGTTAATTGACGAATGAAACTTCGATAAATGACGTGTAAAATGGATGGTTGAATTATTAATGGGATTTGAGTGCCGATGATGTGATAAAGGTTAACGATAAAATTTGATTAAGATTTGTTAACGAATTTAGCCGGTTTTTGCCGGTGATGTTAACAAGTTTAGAGGAAATGTTGGTTTTTTGGCGCATGTCCCACAACCATTAACTGAATAGCAACATAGTGAATATTATGCAAGAATACCAAACCAAATGGAAAGCAAAGTGCATCAGTGCCTAGGTGATTCCACATATCTTTACACCATAACACCAAAGGGTTCGGGAGGGCGAGAATAGTTGATAACGCATAACCGGATGCGCATGTCCACAAACCGTAACACCCGTTGCACTTGAAGGGTAAAGTGAAGATTAGAGAAAAAAAAAAAAGAAAAGAGAAAAGGCTGTCGGTGATACGATTAAGAGAGACGATGATGATTAATAGCCAACCAGATGTATCGGTGAAGAGCAAGGTGAGCTGATGAATAGAGAGATGGCCCTGACCGAGGAACCAGAGGCGCAAAAGTGCAAGTAGTGCGAGGGGTGTAGGGGGAAAGAATGAGCCTGAAGCTAGGGTCTCAGGATCTTACTAACACCGGGTTGCTGATTTCACGTGAGGAGTACGATTAATAAATAACCCAGTACCTTGGGAGCCGGTACAACGAGAATTTCGTAGCTATATGGGGTGTTACAGCTGCGCCAGCTGCCTGTTAAGCATATCCGTATGCAGGGACATTGTTCTATTACAGGGAAAAGAGAGTATGGTTTAGGTACGAGGAAAGTATGGCTTACTTTAGGTGGGACTATTGCTTAGGTGATACTTGAAAGTAGAGCTGTTGATAGGAGAAGAATGCCTAGTGGTCAGTGTAGAGTAAGGAGCATGGATGGAGTGTGATTAGACATGAATGGCTTATTTATAGAGCATGGATGGTATATCTGTGGGAGCATGGATTATATATTTGGCTGGCATGAATAAAAGTATTCTAAGTACATGGATGGTATGTTTGGCGTACATGGATTGTATGTTTGTTGGACATGAGTGTTATGTTTATTGGACATGGAGGGTATGTTTATTGGACATGAATGGTATGTTTTTGGTACATGAATAGCTTGTATATGTGGAGGGTAGAATAATGCACACCAGTACATTCCCAAACGGCATAAAGGGCAATCCCAGAGGCCGGGGGGGTAAGGGGGGGCCAGAGGGATTGCCCTAGTAGGGGTTTCTATAGTTAAGGATTTGTTAACGGCGGCTTTTCAAGTCGTAGACCTTGGGTAAAGTCCAAGTGGAAACTAGTATGACGTATTTTATGCTTTCTTTAGGGGTGGGGTTTGTTTTAGGAGGGTTGGCGGTAGCGTCTAGTCCTTCGCCTCATTATGGGGTTGTAGGGTTAGTGGTAGGATCGGTCTTTGGGTGCGGGTGGTTGTTGAATCTGGGGGTCTCTTTTGTGTCGTTAGTGTTGTTTATGGTATATTTGGGGGGAATATTAGTGGTGTTTGTGTATTCGGTAGCTTTGGCGGCTGACCCGTTTCCAGAGGCTTGGGGGGATTGGCGTGTTATGGGGCGTGGTGTGGTTTTGGCCGGGGCGCTTGTGGTGGGGGTAGTTGCATGGGGGGTGGTTGGAGGTTTGGGGGTTGTGGCAGATGTGGTGGATAATGAAGGAATACTCTTTGTTCGGTTGGATTTTAGTGGGGTTTCTCTCTTTTATTCATGGGGGGTGGGAATGTTTCTAGTGGCAGGGTGGGGGTTGTTGTTGACCTTGTTTGTTGTGTTGGAGGTTGTGCGGGGGTTGTCTCGGGGGGCTATTCGGGCCGTTTAGGGGTGTCAGAAAATAGTTTAGTGGAGAATGCCAGCTTTGGGAGTTGGTGGTGGAGGTTCGAGTCCTCTTTTTCTGAGGGGGAAGTTGGCTGGTTTATACACTGGTTGGTGTATGTGGGGTTGGATTGTGTTCGTAAGTAGGCGTATTGATGCTAGTTTTGTAGGGGGGTTTTTGGAGGATTCAAAGTTGTTTGTTGATTTGTCGTTGGTAGGGGTATTTGAGGTTAATTGACGAATGAAACTTCGATAAATGACGTGTAAAATGGATGGTTGAATTATTAATGGGATTTGAGTGCCGATGATGTGATAAAGGTTAACGATAAAATTTGATTAAGATTTGTTAACGAATTTAGCCGGTTTTTGCCGGTGATGTTAACAAGTTTAGAGGAAATGTTGGTTTTTTGGCGCATGTCCCACAACCATTAACTGAATAGCAACATAGTGAATATTATGCAAGAATACCAAACCAAATGGAAAGCAAAGTGCATCAGTGTCTAGGTGATTCCACATATCTTTACACCATAACACCAAAGGACTCGGGAGGGCGAGAATAGTTGATAACGCATAACCGGATGCGCATGTCCACAAACCGTAACACCCGTTGCACTTGAAGGGTAAAGTGAAGATTAGAGAAAAAAAAAGAAGAAAAGAGAAAAGGCTGTCGGTGATACGATTAAGAGAGACGATGATGATTAATAGCCAACCAGATGTATCGGTGAAGAGCAAGGTGAGCTGATGAATAGAGAGATGGCCCTGACCGAGGAACCAGAGGCGCAAAAGTGCAAGTAGTGCGAGGGGTGTAGGGGGAAAGAATGAGCCTGAAGCTAGGGTCTCAGGATCTTACTAACACCGGGTTGCTGATTTCACGTGAGGAGTACGATTAATAAATAACCCAGTACCTTGGGAGCCGGTACAACGAGAATTTCGTAGCTATATGGGGTGTTACAGCTGCGCCAGCTGCCTGTTAAGCATATCCGTATGCAGGGACATTGTTCTATTACAGGGAAAAGAGAGTATGGTTTAGGTACGAGGAAAGTATGGCTTACTTTAGGTGGGACTATTGCTTAGGTGATACTTGAAAGTAGAGCTGTTGATAGGAGAAGAATGCCTAGTGGTCAGTGTAGAGTAAGGAGCATGGATGGAGTGTGATTAGACATGAATGGCTTATTTATAGAGCATGGATGGTATATCTGTGGGAGCATGGATTATATATTTGGCTGGCATGAATAAAAGTATTCTAAGTACATGGATGGTATGTTTGTAGAGCATGGATGGTATATCACTTTGTCATGAAGTAGGATGTTTTTGGTACATACAGGTTATGTTTGTAGGGCATGAACAGTATATTGGTTTGTCATGGAGTAGAGTGTGTTGGTACATTAATGGTATGGGATTTGTACATGGATTGTATGTATTTGGTCCATTAATGGTATGTGTATGGGGTAGATGGTGTAATGCACAATTATACATCCCGAACGGCATAAAGGGCAATCCCAGAGGCCGGGGGGGTAAGGGGGGGCCAGAGGGATTGCCTTGGTAGGGGATTATGGCTGAGCTGGATGATGTTGGTTATTAGGCGCATGAGTTGGGTGATATGGCATGTTTTATGGGGGAGAAACTCTAAGAAGGGGGTGTCCTTCATTCTTTGGTTTACAAGACCAATGTTTTTTGTAAACTATTAGAGTGTTAGTAGTTGAGTAGCTTGTTTTCTAGGGTGCTGATTGTGGGAAAGAGAACGAGGATTGTTATGAAGTAAGTGGTGGAGGCTAATTGGCCGATAATAATGAAGGGGTGTTCTACTGGCTGGCTGCCTACTCATGTTAGGATTAGGAGGTTAGTGACTAGGGTTCAAAAAAGGAGTTGGGAGAGTGGGCGGAAAGTTATTGTACGTTGTTTAGATTTGTGGAGGAGGGGGATTAAAAGTAGGATTAATACGGAGGCAGCTAGTGCAAGTACTCCTCCTAGTTTATTAGGGATTGAACGCAGGATAGCATAGGCGAATAGGAAGTACCATTCTGGTTTAATGTGGGGTGGGGTGATTAGGGGGTTTGCTGGTGTGAAATTTTCTGGGTCGCCAAGTAGGTTAGGTGAGAATAGGGCTAGGGTTGTTAGGGGTAGGAGTATTAATGCCAGTCCTAGGGTGTCTTTTATAGAGAAGTAGGGGTGGAATGGGATCTTGTCACAGTCCGATGAGATCCCTAGGGGGTTGTTTGAGCCTGAGTCGTGGAGGAAGGTTAGGTGGATTAGTGTGAGGCCTGCAATTAGGAAGGGGAGAAGGAAGTGTAGGGCAAAGAATCGGGTAAGTGTTGGATTGTCTACTGAAAATCCACCTCAGGCTCATTCTACAAGGGTTTGGCCGATATAGGGGATAGCTGAGAACAGATTCGTGATAACGGTTGCCCCTCAGAATGATATTTGGCCTCACGGGAGTACGTAGCCTACGAAGGCGGTTGCTATAAGGGTCAGTAAGAGAATAACACCTGTGTTTCAGGTCTCTTTGTACAGGTAGGAGCCATAGTATAGACCTCGCCCGATGTGCAGGTAGATACAGATGAAGAAGAGTGAGGCCCCATTTGCGTGGAGGTTGCGGAGTAGTCAGCCATACTGTACATTTCGGCAGGTGTGTGATACAGAGGCGAAGGCCAGAGTAGAGTCGGCTGTATAGTGGGCGGCAAGTAGGAGGCCGGTGATGATTTGGGTTGTCAAGCAAATTCCTAGTAGGGACCCGAAGTTTCATCAGGCGGAGATGTTTGATGGGGTGGGTAGGTCAATTAGGGAGTTGTTGATTGTTTTTAGGAGGGGGTGGGATTTCCGGATGTTGGGGGCCATTGATTTTATGGGGTCTGTGTTAGTAGGGTTGTAACAAGAATGGATAGAGCGAATGACCCAAGGTAGGCTTTGATAAGTCCTGTGTGGAGGGTGGTTGAAGTTTTAGCCATAGACAATTGAAGGTGGGCGAGTCCTTCAGGGCCTAGTTTTTTGTATCAGGATAGGTCGATTAGATGAGTGGCAATTTTTTGTCCACTAATTAGCAAGCTTGTTGAGCTTAGGCGGTGTGTTAGAGGATTGAAGTACCCTAGTGAGATGGAGAAGGTCGAGGCGTGGTTACGTTTGGGTGAAGTTATAGCGTGGGTTAAGTTGGAAAGTTCTAGGGCCAGGATAAGGCCTAGAGCAGTAACAGTGATTGCCGCTAATTTGGTGAGCGTTGGCATGGTCATTGGGGGTGTTTTTACGGGGAGGATGAAAGATGTGATGAGTAGGCCGATTATAATGCTCCCGGCGGCCAGGCGGGTGATGGGGTTGATGACTGCGGGGTTATTTTCGTTAATTGGTGTGGTTGGGGGTGTGCGGGTGAATCCGGTTTGGGTTAGGAGGGTTATGCGTAGACTGTATGTTGCGGTGAATGATGTAGCTAGTAGGGTAATTAAAAGGGCTCATGTGTTTAAGTAGGAGGTGTTTAGGCTTTCGATAATTAGGTCTTTTGAGTAGAATCCTGCTAGGAAGGGGGTTCCTATGAGAGCAAGATTGCCGATGGTGAGGCAGGAGGTGGTTGTTGGGAGTGTTTTTTGCAGGTTTCCTATTTTTCGGATGTCTTGCTCTCCATTGAGGTTGTGGATGATTGAACCTGAACATAGGAATAGTATGGCCTTGAAGAAGGCATGGGTTAAGATGTGGAAGAAGGCCAGCTGTGGGAGGCTTAACCCAATAGTGACTATTATCAAGCCTAATTGGCTTGATGTCGAGAAGGCAATGATTTTTTTAATGTCATTTTGTGTAAGGGCACACGTGGCGGCAAATAGGGTTGATAGGGCCCCCAAGCAGAGGCAGATAGTGAGGGTAAGTTGGTTGTTGGCAAATATGGGGTGAGTACGGATGAGTAGGAAGATTCCGGCTACAACTATAGTGCTTGAGTGAAGTAGGGCGGAGACTGGGGTAGGGCCTTCTATGGCTGCTGGTAGTCATGGGTGAAGGCCAAATTGGGCGGATTTTCCTGCAGCAGCTAGTAATAGGCCAAGAGTGGGTAGTGTTGGGAGGTGGGTGGCGGGAGAGGTTTGTTGTAGTTCTCAAGTGTTGAGGGAGGAGGCTAGTCATGCTATGCTAAGTATGAGGCCGATATCTCCGATTCGGTTGTATATGATAGCTTGAAGGGCGGCTGTGTTAGCTTCTGCTCGGCCGTGTCACCACCCAATTAGTAGGAACGATATGATGCCAACTCCTTCTCATCCGATGAATAGTAGGAATATGTTGTTGGCAATTGTCAGGAGTAGTATGGCGATCAGGAATATTAGTAGGTACAGAAAGAACTTGGTGATGTGGGGGTCTGAGGCTATGTATCAGGATGCGAATTGGAGGATGGATCATGTTACAAATAGAGCGGTGGGGATGAATAGTACGGAGTATAGGTCTAGTTTGAGGCTAATAGGAATTTTGAAGTTCATAATGGGCTTTCATTCCCAGCAGGAAATGATGTGTTCTGTGCCTGAGTGGATGAATAGGGTTGTAGGGATGAGGCTGATAAGGAAGGCTGTTTTAGTGGCAGATGTGATTGTGGCTGTGGGGCTTTTTAAGGTTTTTGGCAGTAGTAGGGTGAACACTGGGATGAGGAGGGTGGATAGTGTGAGGAGTAGGGAGGAGCTTAGTAGTGTGGTGTCCAATACTTTTACTTGGACTTGCACCAAGATGGGTGGCTCCTAAGACCAGTGGATTACTATTATCCTTTAAAAGTTGCGAGGGGGCTGAGGATTTAAACTCAGATACAGGAATTAGCAGTTCTTGTTGGTTGAACCTCCCCTCAGGGCAGGTAAGAAGGGTCTAACTTCTATTTTTAGGATCACAGTCTAATGTTTGGGTTTAAACTATACTTGCATAGAGGGGTGCTGGAGATTAGTTCTGGCTTTAGGATTAGGAGAAGGAGAGGTAGGATGTGAAGTGCTATTAGTAGATGTTCTCGTGTGCTTGAGTTTTGGAGGGATGTGATGTGGGTTGGGAGGGAGCCTCGTTGGGTAGTTAGTAGTATGAATAGGGTATACGATGCGGTTAGTAGGGTTGCGGTGCCTGTGAGGATAATTGTAAATGTCGATCAGTTGAATAGGGTGATTAGAATTGCAAGTTCGGCTATCAGGTTGGTGGTTGGGGGTAGAGCCATGTTTGTGAGGTTAGCTAGGAGTCACCAGGTGGATATGAGAGGGAGTAGGGGCTGTAGTCCTCGTATGAGTAAAAGGGTTCGACTGTGTGTTCGTTCGTAGTTGGTGTTGGCAAGGCAGAATAGCATGGAAGAGGTTAATCCATGGGAAATTATGAGGATTATTGCCCCTGAGAATGATCAGGGGGTTTGGATTGTGGTTGCAGCGATGACTAGGCCTATGTGGCTGACAGAAGAGTAGGCAATGAGGGCTTTTAGGTCAGTTTGGCGCATACAGATGGAGCTTGTTATTAGTGCGCCTCATAGGGCCATTGTGAGGAATGGATAGTGGAGGTGATTTGGTAGTGGGCTTATTAGTGGGGTGACTCGTATGATGCCATATCCTCCTAGTTTAAGAAGTAGAGCAGCAAGTAGTATGGAGCCTGCGATTGGGGCCTCTACGTGGGCTTTGGGAAGTCAGAGGTGCATGCCGTATAGCGGAGCTTTTACTATGAATGCGGTTAATAAGGCTAAGCCAGATAAAAGGTGGGTTCATGAGGTGGTGAGTGCGGGGTGGTTTAGTTTGAGTATTGTGAGGTGTAGGGTGCCGATTTGTGTGTGTAAATGGAGGATGGTGATTAGGAGGGGGAGGGAGCTGATTAGGGTGTAGAACAGCAGATAGATGCCGGCGCTTAAGCGTTCGGGCTGGCTCCCTCATCGTGTGATTAGGATCAGGGTGGGGATTAGAGTTGCTTCAAATGCGATATAAAACAATGTTAGCTCTGTGGTTGCGAAAGCTATGATGATGAATGGTTGGGTTATAATGAGGGTTATGATGAAAGTCCGTTTTCGTGAGGTTGGGTCATGTTGTAGGTGATTTTGGCTAGCTATGATTATGAGGGGGAGTAATCAGCATGATAGGACTACTAGGGGGGATGAAATTTGATCGAGTCCTGTTCATGGGGTTGAAGCTTTGTGTGGGTAATATGAGGGTGTTAGTCAGTGTAAGCTGAGGGTGGCAATTAGTAGGCTGTAGGTGGTGGTGCTAGTTCATAAAAGTTTTGGAGGAGATAGCAGGGTTGTGGGGAGTAGTATGATCGTTGGGAGAATGATTTTTAGCATTGTAGGAGGTTGAGGTTGTGTAAGTGGTCTGAGCCGTGGGTTCGGGTGGAGGCTACTAGTATTGCTAGTCCTGTTCCTGCCTCGCAAGCTGAGAATGCCAGCATAAGTATGGGTATTAGAGAGGATGACGGTGTTTGGGTGGTTACAGGCCAGGCTGATAGAGCGAGATATAAGGCCAGTATTATACTCTCTAGACAAAGAAGAGCTGAGACTAAATGGGTTCGGTGGAGAGCTAGTCCTAGGGCACTTAGGGTGAAGGCTGAGTAGAAGGAGAGGTGTAGAAGGGACATGGAGAAAGTCACAGGGGTAAACTATGGTCTGTTGAGTCGAAATCAACTGTCTTGGTTAGACTAACTTTCTGGTTATTCAGCTCATTCCAGGCCGCCTTGTATTCACTCATAGATTAGGCCCAGGGTGAGCAGGGTAATTATGATGAAGGTTCAGGTTAGGGTGGTAATTGGGGATTGTAGTTGAATGGCTCATGGGAGGGGGAGTAGGAGTGCGATTTCTAGGTCGAATAGGAGAAATAGGATGGCTACTGAGGAAGAATCGAATTGAAAATGGGAGTCGGGCAGATCCTAGGGGGTCGAAGCCACATTCGTATGGGGATAATTTTTCTTGGTCAGGATTTATTTGGGTGAGTCACAGGTTAAGTGTGATTAGGGTAATGCTTAGGATAAGAGAGGTGGTGAATATAAGTGAGATTGTATTTATTGCCCTTCTCTGGGTTTGATCCAGATTTTAGAGATTGGAAGTCAATTGTAATTAGTATACTAGAAGAGCAGGATCCTCATCAGTAGATGGTTGTGTAGAGGAATAGTCAGATAATGTCTACGAAGTGTCAGTATCAGGCGGCTGCTTCAAAGCCGAAGTGGTGGTGGGATGTGAAGTGGAATTTGGCAAGTCGTAGTAGGCAAACTAACAAGAAGGAGGATCCAATGATTACATGTAGGCCGTGGAATCCCGTGGCTACAAAGAAGGTTGACCCATACACGCCGTCGGCAATTGAGAAGGGTGCTTCGTAGTATTCTGTAGCTTGGAGTGCCGTGAAGTAAAATCCGAGTAGGATGGTTAGGGTTAGTGCGTGGATGGCTTGTTTCTGGTTGGCTTCTGTGATGCTGTGGTGGGCTCATGTCACGGTGACTCCTGAGGCTAAGAGGATGGCTGTGTTTAAGAGGGGGACCTCTAAGGGGTTGAGTGGGCTAATTCCTGTTGGTGGTCATTGCCCGCCCAGTTCAGGGGTAGGGACTAAGCTAGAGTGGAAGAATGCCCAGAAGAACCCTAGGAAGAAAAATGCTTCGGATGTGATGAACAGGATCATTCCGTATCGCAGTCCTTTTTGTACGGCTGGGGTATGGTGGCCTTGGAATGTGCTTTCTCGCACAATATCCCGTCACCATTGTAGTATAATAAGCAGTATGGATAGAAGGCCTAGTGCTAGGAGTTGTGTAGAGTGGTAGTGAAATCATATGGCCAATCCGGAGGTTGTAAGTAGGGCAGCGGCTGCCCCTAGGATTGGTCATGGGCTGGGGTCTACTATGTGGTATGAGTGTGCTTGGTGTGCCATTAAATGTTTTCTTGTAAGTACAGACTTAATAGGAGGACAAAGACGTATGCTTGGATTATAGCTACTGCGATCTCTAGGATGGTGAGGAGGAGTAGGATTAGTGCGGTTAAGGCGGAGACTACGGGTAGGATCGGCAGGAGAGCTATAGTGGCTGTTGAGATGAGTTGGATGAGGAGATGCCCTGCTGTCAGATTTGCTGTTAGGCGGACGCCCAGGGCTAGGGGACGGATGAAGAGGCTAGTTGTTTCGATTAGAATTAGGGCGGGGATTAGTAGTGTTGGGGTACCTTCTGGCAAGAGGTGTCCTAGGGAGATTGAGGGCTGGTTTCGTAGGCCTGTGAGTAGGGTGGCTAGTCAAAGTGGAAAGGCTAGTGCTATGTTTATGGATAGTTGGGTGGTGGGGGTAAATGTGTAAGGCAGTAGACCTAGAAGGTTGATCATAAGGAGTATTGTTATTAGAGAAGTTAGGATTAGGGCCCATTTATGGGCCTTTTTATTTAGTGGGGCTATTAGTTGCTTTGTAATGGTGTTTAGGAGTCATAGTTGAATAGTAGATAGGCGGTTTGGCACTCATCGGTTGTTTGGTGCGGGGAGTAGTAAGGTTGGGAGTAGTATTGAGAGTAGAGCAAGGGGGATTCCTATGAGGCAGGGGCTTATGAATTGGTCGAAGAAGCTTAGGTTCATGGTCAGGTTCATGGTGTGGTTTTAGAGGGTGTTGGGGTTTTGTGGGAGGGGGGGTTAGTGGAAGTAAATGAAAGTAATTTGGGTTGGATGATTAGAGATAGTGCCAACCAGGCGATTAGTATTATGGAGAGTCATGGGCTTGGGTTGAGTTGTGGCATACCATTAAGGAGGAGGAATAGTCCTCTTTCGCTAGCTTAAAAGGCTAGTGCTGGTACATAGCTTCTTAATGGTTAAAGGGTTAGGATGACAGTAGTGAGGATCAGCTTTCGAAGTGGGGGAGGAGGGTAGATTCTACTACAATTGGCATGTAGCTGTGGTTGGCTCCACAGATTTCTGAGCATTGGCCATAGTAGATTCCGGGTCGGGTGGTGATAATAGATGTTTGGTTAAGTCGTCCTGGAATTGCGTCTGTTTTTACACCTAGCGAGGGGACGGCTCAGGAATGAAGTACATCGCTAGCTGTGACGATAATGCGAATGGGGGATTCGATAGGGATGATAACACGGTGGTCTACCTCCAGTAGTCGGAAGTGGCCCAATGGGAGCTCAGTGGAGGGGGTTATGTAGGAGTCGAATGTTAGGTCTTTGAAGTCCGTGTATTCGTATGTTCAGTATCATTGATGGCCGATTGCTTTTAAGGTCAGATCAGGCTCGTTGATTTCATCTATTATGTAGAGGATTTGCAGGGAGGGTAGAGCTAGTAGGATTAGGACGACGGCGGGTAGGATAGTTCAGATTAGTTCGATTTCTTGTGCGTCTACGGTGTTGGTGGAGAGTTTTTCTGTTAGTATGAGTGTTAGGATGTAGAGGACCAAACTGCAGATTGCTAGGGCAACTATTAAGGCGTGGTCGTGGAATTCTACAAGTTCTTCTATGATGGGGGAAGAGGCATCTTGGAAGCCAAGTTGCAGGTGGTTTGCCATGGGGGGGGTATACAGGGTTTTCACCTGTGATTTAGTCTTGACAAGGCTATGTAATATGTTTACTAATATCCCATGAAGAAAGAAGCATGAGCGGTGATGCGGTTGGCTTGAAACCAGCGTGTGAGGGTTCGATTCCTTCCTTTCTTGTACTTGGACGAAGGCTGGTTCTTCAAAGGTGTGGTATGGGGGAGGGCAGCCGTAGATTCATTCGATGTTGGTGGTAGTTAGTTCTGGTTGTGGGGTTTTTCGTTTTGATGCAAGGGCTTCTCAGACGATGAATATGAGCATGATTACGGCTGTTAGTGAGATTAATGAGCCGATGGAGGATAAAGTGTTTCATGAGGTGTAGGCATCTGGGTAGTCCGAATATCGGCGGGGTATTCCAGCTAAGCCTAGGAAGTGTTGTGGGAAGAAGGTTAGGTTGACCCCTGTGAATATCACGCCAAAATGGGCTTTGGCTCATGTTTGGTGCAGGGTGTATCCAGTGAATAGGGGGAATCAGTGGGTAAATCCTGCTAGAATAGCAAATACGGCTCCTATAGAGAGAACGTAGTGGAAGTGGGCGACTACATAGTACGTGTCGTGGAGGGCGATGTCTAGGGAGGAGTTGGCTAGGATGATACCTGTTAGGCCCCCGATGGTAAACAGGAAGATGAATCCCATGGCCCATAGTAGAGGTGGGTCTCACTTAATGGTCCCTCCATGGAGAGTAGCTAGTCAGCTGAAGACTTTAATTCCCGTTGGGATAGCAATGATTATGGTGGCAGACGTGAAATAGGCTCGGGTGTCTACGTCTATTCCTACTGTGAATATGTGGTGAGCCCATACGATAAAGCCTAGGAATCCGATTGATAGTATGGCCCAGACTATGCCTATATAGCCAAATGGTTCCTTTTTGCCTGCGTAGTAGGCTACTACGTGAGAGATGATTCCAAAGCCTGGTAGGATGAGGATATAGACTTCTGGATGTCCGAAGAATCAGAAGAGGTGTTGATATAGGACAGGGTCGCCCCCGCCGGCAGGGTCGAAGAATGTGGTGTTTAGGTTACGGTCAGTTAGTAGTATGGTGATGCCTGCGGCGAGGACTGGGAGTGATAGGAGCAGGAGAATGGCGGTGATAAGGACGGATCATACGAATAGGGGGGTTTGGTACTGTGACAGAGAAGGGGGTTTTATGTTAATAGCAGTAGTGATAAAATTGATCGCTCCTAGGATGGAGGAGACTCCGGCCAGGTGGAGAGAGAAAATGGCTAGGTCTACTGAGGCTCCAGCATGGGCTAGGTTGCTGGCTAGTGGGGGGTAGACGGTTCATCCGGTGCCTGCTCCGGCTTCTACTGTGGAGGATGCTAATAGGAGTAGGAATGAGGGTGGGAGGAGTCAAAAGCTTATGTTGTTTATACGGGGAAAGGCCATGTCTGGGGCTCCAATTATTAGTGGGACCAGTCAGTTTCCAAACCCTCCGATCATGATTGGTATGACTATGAAGAAAATTATTACAAAGGCATGGGCAGTAACGATTACGTTGTAGATTTGATCATCACCTAGAAGTGTCCCAGGTTGGCCTAGTTCGGCTCGGATGAGCAGGCTAAGGGCGGTGCCAACTATGCCGGCCCATGTGCCGAAGATTAGGTAGAGGGTGCCAATGTCTTTGTGGTTGGTTGAGAATAGTCATCGGTTGATGAATGTCATAGGTAAGATGGCTGAGTGTTGTAAGCGTTAGGCTGTAGTCCTTTTTACAGAGGTTTGATTCCTCTTCTTATCGGCCCTGTGGTGAAGAATTCATGTTGAGTTGCAAGCTCATTGATGTGCATTGAGTGCGCCGGGGCCTGGTAGGCAGAAGCCTGTGTGGTTTGGGCACCTAGCTGTTAACTAGGTTTTTATGGGATCAAGGCCCATCTGTCTAGTAAGGTCCTAGCTTAATTAAAGCGTCTGAGTTGCATTTAGAAGATGCAGGTTAGTGTCCTGCGGATCTTAGCAGAAACTAAGAGGGTTTAACTCTTGTTTAAGGCTTTGAAGGCCTTCGGTTTAGGGTAGGTTATCCTAAGTTTCTAGATGGAGGCTAGGATTATTGGGGAGAGTGGTAGGAGCAGTAGTGATGAGGAGGTGAGGGGGGCGATGATAGTGTTTGTTGGGTTATTGGTGTGTCATTGTTTTATGTGGGTTGTGGAGTTTGGCGGGAGGGTGATTGTTGAGTGATATGCGAGTCGTAGGTAGAAGAATAGTCCGAGGAGTGATAGTATAGCTATGATTGTGGCTGTGGGGGTTAGTTCCTGGCTGGTTAGTTCTTGGAGGATGAGTCACTTTGGGAGGAAGCCAGTTAGGGGTGGCAGTCCTGCTAGTGAGAGTAGGGTTAGTATGAGGGTTGTACTTAGTACGGGGGCTTTTGTTCATGCGACTGTTATTGTTTGCAGGTTTATGGTTTTGGTTGTGTTCAGGGTTAGGAATACGGTAGTGGTAAGAATGGTGTAGAGGTAGAAGGTTAGTAGTGTGAGTTTAGGGTAGTAGAGGATGATGGCAGCCATTCAGCCTAGGTGTGAGATGGATGAGAAGGCTAGGATTTTTCGAGTTTGTGTCTGGTTTAGCCCTATTCAGCCCCCTAGGGCGGCTGAGGAGATGGCTATCGTAGTTAGTAGGGTGGGGTTTAGTGAGTGTGATGTCAGTAGGAGAAGGGTAAGCGGAGGAAGTTTTATCAGTGTCGAGAGTAGGAGGGCGGTAGTGAGAGATGTTCCTTGGAGGACTTCTGGGAATCAGAAGTGGAATGGGACTAGTCCTAGTTTTATTGCAATTGCTATTGTTATAAGTAGGCAGGGTGTGGTGTGGGTTATTTGAGTAATGTCCCATTGTCCCGAAGATCATGCATTGGCTATGCTTGAGAAGAGTAGCAGGGCGGAGGCAGTTGCTTGTACTAGGAAGTACTTGATTGTGGCTTCGATGGCTCGAGGGTGGTGCGATTTGGCAATTATGGGGATGATGGCCAGAGTGTTGATTTCTAGTCCGACTCAGGCTATTAGTCAGTGATTGCTTGAGATGGTAATGGTTGTTCCTAATAGGAGGCTTAGGGAGGTAAGTAGTTTTGTGTAGGGGCTCATTAGTGGGGGATGGGGTTAAACCTTCATTTTCGGGGTATGGGCCCGATAGCTTCATTAGCTGACCCTACTAGGAAATAATATAAAGGAAGTATGAAGGGTTTTGGTCTCTTCTGTGTAGGTTCGACTCCTGCTTTTCTAAGGGTATGAGTTAGGAAATGAGAGGGTTGGGATACCTCCATGTTCACTTTATCACAGTGACCCTTTGCGTTCAGGCACATTTCCTTAGGCAAGGGGGCAGCCCTGCATAGCAGATTGGCATACTAGTGTGTCAGAGGCATAGTGCGAGCGTCAGGGGTAGGAAGTTTTTTCAGAGAAGGTGCATGAGTTGGTCATATCGAAATCGCGGGTAGGAGGCGCGAATTCATAGGAAGCAAGATGACAGTAGTAGGGTCTCTACGGCTAGAGCTGTTGGGAATATTTCTGAGGGTGGGGTTAATATGTTGGGGTTCAGGAATAGGATTGCAGTTAGTGTGTTTATTAATATAATGTTTGCGTATTCAGCTAGGAAGAATAGGGCGAATGGTCCTGCGGCATACTCTACGTTGAACCCGGATACTAGTTCGGACTCCCCTTCAGTAAGGTCAAATGGGGCACGGTTGGTCTCGGCCAGGGTGGAGATGAATCATATTATTGTTAGGGGTCATGTTGAGAAGAGGAGGCACAGGGGTTCTTGTGTTGTGGTGAGGGTGCTGAGGGAGTAGTTGCCGCTTAGTATGATTACGGAGAGGAGGATGATGGCTAGTGTGACTTCGTAGGAGATAGTCTGTGCTACAGCTCGTAGTGCTCCAATCAGGGCATATTTTGAGTTTGAGGCCCAGCCAGATCAGAGAATGGAGTACACTGCTAGGCTGGATATGGCTAACAGGAATAGGAGGCCTAGGTTAAGATCGGCAAGGGGAAATGGTAAAGGGAGGGGGGTTCAGATTGTAAGTGCGAGTAGAAGGGCTAGCAGAGGGGTTGTGGTGAATAGGAGTGGAGAGGATGTGGATGGTTGGATGGGTTCCTTGATGAATAGTTTTACGCCGTCGGCTACGGGTTGCAGGAGGCCGAATGGGCCTACGATGTTGGGGCCTTTTCGGGCCTGTATATAGCTTAAGACTTTTCGTTCTACCAGGGTGAGGAAGGCTACAGCAACTAGGATTGGGACGATGTAGGAAAGTGTTATAATGAGGTTGATCATTAGCGGGTGTTGGAAGCTAGGGAGAGGATTTGAACCTCTGGGATAAAGGGCTTAAGCCTTTTGCACTTGCCGGGCTCTGCCACGCTAGCTACCCTTGTCTAGGGCGAATATGGGTGTTGGTAATTGAGTTGCGTTCATTATTTTTTTGGGGGCGTGCTGTGGTGGCATTGGCCTCACTCTTCCGGTCCTTTCGTACTAGGAGGAGTCCATCATAGATAGAAACCGACCTGGATTGCTCCGGTCTGAACTCAGATCACGTAGGACTATTAATCGTTGAACAAACGAACCCTTAATAGCGGCTGCACCATTAGGATGTCCTGATCCAACATCGAGGTCGTAAACCTCCTCGTCGATAGGGGCTCTTGGAGGAGATTGCGCTGTTATCCCTGGGGTAGCTTGGTTCATTGTTCAATTGTTATTGGATCTGGTTGCTATTGGCACGTTGAGATGTTGCTCTTGGTTAAGAGGGGTGGTCTTTGTTTTGGAGGATTTGTTTTTCTCCGAGGTCGCCCCAACCAAAAAATGGCGGTCAATGTACTGTGTTGAGGGGGTCCTTTAGGGGGAGGGGTTTGTATGTGGTGACCGGTGATTTTTAAGTTCCACAGGGTCTTCTCGTCTTATGGGTGTATCCCTGCTTTTGCACGGGGGGATCAATTTCACTGATTGTCTGTAAGAGACAGTTAAGGCCTCGTTTAGCCATTCATACAGGTCCCGATTTATGAGACAATTGATTGCGCTACCTTCGCACGGTTAGGATACCGCGGCCGTTAAACATAGTGTCACTGGGCAGGCGTCACCTTCAATACTTGGTGTGCTGAAGGCTATGTTTTTGGTAAACAGTCGGGTCTTAGGTTTGCCTAGTTCCTTTTACAGATTACAATCTTTCTAGAAAGCGCTCCTGTGTTGGGTTAACAGATCGGGTCATTTTTCTTTCTTGTTGTGGTTGGTGTATGTGGTTTAGTCTGTTAATAATGTGGTGATGTAAGTTTGCGCTTGAGAGGGGAGGGCCCAGGTTACTCATTTTAGCATTAATTCTTCTATATCTATAGGTTAGCCTGTTAGGGGGAAGGGAGTCACATTGTTTGGTGGATTTAAGATGTTGAGCTTTGACGCATTCTTTGTTGGTGGCTGCTTGAAGGCCTACTGTTCATGGTGTTAGGTTGTTATCCTCTAGAGGAGGTTGTGTCCTATTTTAAAGGGGCTGTACCCCCTTTAAAGCACTCCTAGCCCTCTCATGTTAGGTTGTGTGTCAGTTGGGGGGAGGCTAGGGGGGAACTTAGATTCGTTTCGCAGGCAACCAGCTATCACCCAGCTCGATAGGCTTTTCACCTCTACTAGCAAGTCATCCCACTCTTTTGCAACAGAGACGGGTGCGCCCGGTGTGTGGCTGCTTGCAAGTAGCTCGCTTGGGTTTCGGGGGGGCAAGCTTAAATTCATTTTGCTTGGTTGTTCTTGCTAAATCATGATGCAAAAGGTACAAGGGCTTATCTTTGCTGTTTGTTGCTTGGAGGTTTCATTATTATTTCATCTTTCCCTTACGGTACGTGGTCTCTATTGCGTCCAGGAAGTTTCTTTTCTATCACCTATACTTAGTTGGGAGGAATGTTTTAGTTTTGTGGGAGAAGTGCATTTTTAGTCGGTTTGGGGTTGGGTGGAGCTAGAGGCTGGCTTCAGGGCGATCTGGTGGGTGCAGATATCTTTCAGGTGTAAGCTGAATGCTTTGGTGTTGTAGCTACGTCCTGGTATGCTAAGTGCACCTTCCGGTACACTTACCTTGTTACGACTTACCTCATCTTTAGCCTGGGTGGTAGTATAGTTTTATGGGGGTGTGGCTTGTGAGGAGGGTGACGGGCGGTATGTACGTGTCCCAGGGCCGTCTTAAAGGGGGTATTATGGCTCCGCCTTTACTGCTAAATCCGCCTTCTTAGGGTGAGGTTTCACACCCTTTTCCGTGAGATCCTCTGTTGGCAGAGAGTGTAGCCCATCTCTTCCACCTCATGGGCTATACCTTGACCTGTCTTTTTAGCGGGAGGGGGCTGTTGTGTCCACTATTGTGCTCTCAAAAGGTGGGCTGACGACGGCGGTATGTAGGCTGCTTGGCAAGGGGTGGTTGGGTGCATCGTGGGTTGTCGATTATAGGACAGGCTCCTCTAGGTGGGTTTGGGACACCGCCAAGTCCTTAGGGTTTTAAGCGTTTGTGCTCGTAGTACCCTGGCGGATGTTCTAGTGGTGATGAATATCAGGATTTAGGGCCGGGCATAGTGGGGTATCTAATCCCAGTTTGAGTCCTGGCTTTCGTGGGGGGTTGTCTATCTTGATTGCTAGGGTCATTTTAAGGGTGGGTTTTAGTGCATCTTGGGCTTATAACAGCTCGGCTGTATTTTAACTCTAGTCTGTGGGATATTCTGGTCCCACTCTTTACGCCGTGTACAGTTAATTTGGGCCTCTTGTGTGACCGCGGTGGCTGGCACAAGATTTACCGGCCCTGAGAGGGTATTGCCATAACTAAGTCAAGCTTACGCTTATTGCTTAATGTTAACTACTGCTGAGTGCCCGTGGGGGTGTGGCTGGTGCAAGGCGTTTTGGGCTACGGGGGCGTGTGCCTGATGCCTGCTCCTTCTACCTCTGGTAGGGTGGATGGGCATTTACACTGGGATGTGGATGCTTGCATGTATGTGTTTGGCAGGAATTAACGGTAAGGTTGGGACTAAGTCTTTTGTCCTTGGGCATAGTGGGGGCCATCTTGGCATCTTCAGTGCCATGCTTTGTTTGTAAGCTACAGGGAC